ATGCGTTGGTTATTTTCTACAAATCATAAAGACATTGGAACATTATATATTTTATTTGGAATATGGTCAGGACTGGTAGGTACCGCTCTTAGTCTTCTTATTCGAGCAGAGCTTGGACAGCCCGGGGCTCTTTTAGGGGACGATCAGTTATATAATGTAATTGTAACAGCACATGCTTTTGTAATGATTTTTTTCTTAGTTATGCCTATAATAATTGGAGGATTTGGAAATTGACTGGTTCCCTTAATACTAGGGGCACCGGACATGGCTTTCCCACGACTAAATAATATGAGATTTTGACTTCTTCCTCCCGCACTTCTTCTCCTTCTTTCTTCTGCAGCTGTAGAAAGGGGTGTTGGAACCGGATGAACTGTTTATCCTCCATTAGCGGGAAATCTAGCACATGCTGGAGGTTCTGTAGATCTAGCAATTTTCTCCCTCCACTTAGCTGGGGTTTCTTCTATTCTGGGTGCTGTTAATTTCATCACTACAATCATCAACATACGCTGACGTGGTATGCAATTTGAGCGATTACCTTTATTTGTTTGATCTGTTAAAATTACAGCTATTTTACTTTTGTTATCCCTACCTGTATTAGCTGGGGCAATTACAATGCTGTTGACTGATCGGAACTTCAATACTGCATTCTTTGACCCAGCAGGTGGTGGAGATCCTATTTTATACCAACATCTATTCTGGTTTTTTGGTCATCCAGAAGTATATATTCTAATTCTTCCTGGCTTTGGTATAATTTCTCATATTGTAAGTCATTATTCAGCGAAAAAAGAGACTTTTGGAACCTTAGGAATGATTTATGCAATATTAGCCATTGGAGTTTTAGGATTTATTGTGTGGGCCCATCATATATTTACGGTTGGTATGGATGTAGACACACGGGCCTATTTTACTGCTGCAACAATGATTATTGCAGTTCCGACGGGAATTAAGGTATTTAGATGATTAGCTACAATTCATGGAGCCAAAATTAAATATGAGACACCAATATTATGGGCCCTAGGATTCATCTTTTTGTTTACTGTGGGGGGTCTTACAGGGATTGTATTGTCTAATTCTTCTTTAGATATTATACTACACGATACTTATTATGTTGTTGCGCACTTTCATTACGTATTGTCAATGGGTGCCGTCTTTGCTCTTTTTGGAGCCTTTAATTACTGATTTCCTTTATTAAGAGGAGTGACTTTACATTCTCGGTGAACTAAAGCCCACTTTTATATTATGTTTATTGGGGTTAATGTTACTTTCTTCCCTCAACATTTTTTAGGCTTAAGTGGGATACCTCGACGATATTCTGATTATCCAGACTGTTATACAAAATGAAATGTTATTTCTTCAATTGGGTCAATAATTTCTTTTGTAGCTGTTCTTTATTTTATGGTTATTGTTTGAGAGGCTTTAGTCTCTCAGCGAAGAGTTGTGTGAAGAACACATTTAAGCACTGCCTTAGAGTGAGACAACATTTTACCTGCTGACTTCCATAATGCTCCTGAAACTGGTGCGTTAGTTGCTTAGATATTAGAATTTAGTTTTATAGGATATGAGTCTATGAGGACAATTAGGATTCCAAGATGCTGCAGCACCGCTGATAGAAGAGTTAATTTTCTTCCATGATCATGCTATAATGATTCTAGTCATAATTATCAGCTTGGTAGGGTACGCCGCTCTTTCTTTAATATTAAATAACTACACGTGTCGCTCATTAGTAGAGGGGCAAGAAATTGAGACAATTTGAACAATTATTCCCGCTGTTATTTTAGTTTTTCTAGCTTTGCCTTCTTTGCGTCTATTGTATCTGTTAGATGAGGTCGGAAATTGTAGATTAAGTGTTAAAACTATCGGACACCAATGGTATTGAAGCTATGAATACTCGGATTTCCCTAGTATTGAGTTTGATTCATACATAATTCCAACTAATGAATTGGAACCTGGAGATTTTCGTCTTTTAGAGGTTGATCATCGAATAGTCTTACCAACTCAAACTGATATTCGAGTTTTAGTTACGTCCGCTGATGTAATTCATTCTTGAACTGTTCCATCATTAGGAGTTAAGGTAGATGCCGTTCCTGGCCGATTAAATCAGCTAGGATTTTTTATTAAGTATCCTGGGGTTTTTTATGGTCAATGTTCTGAAATTTGTGGGGCTAACCACTCTTTTATGCCTATTGTTGTAGAAGCTATTCCACTAAAAAACTTTATAGAGTGAGTTGTAAGTGTCTCAGAGTAAAAAGTTAGTTAAATTATAATATAAGATTGTCAGTCTTACGTTACTAATTAAATTTAGTACTTTTTATATGCCACAGTTATCTCCTTTAAATTGAATTTTATTATTTATTTTGTTTTGGTCTGCAGTTTTATGTATATCTATTTTGGTTTGATGGAGTAGGAAAATTTTTTTTCGAGGAAGGGCAGCTTCTTCTAAAGTTTCTCGAGAAAATAAATGAAATTGATAAATAAGAATGCTTGTAGATATTTTTTCTTCTTTCGATGATAATAATCAAGTTTTTATATCTTTATATGTTTTAATATGACTATTTTCGCTTATTACTATTGTATTATTTAGCTCTTCATATTGAGCTATGTCTCCTCGGTGGTTGAGAATTATATGGACTTTTAAAGAAACTGGATCGTCTCAAGTTTTTCGTTCATATGGAATGAACATAGGAGGTTTTGTAAATGTTATTACTGGCTTATTTCTTTTCTTAATTGTAATGAATTTAAGGGGTTTAATTCCATATGTTTTTAGACCAACAAGACATTTAGCCGTGTCTTTATCATTAGGACTGCCTTTATGGTTGTCTTTGATCGTTTCGGCTGTTTTTTTCAACCCTAGTTCAGTTGTTGCAGGTCTTTTACCTATGGGAGCCCCTGCACCATTAAATCCATTTCTAGTTATTATTGAAACAGTGAGAATTATAGTTCGTCCCATCACTCTCTCTGTTCGACTAACTGCAAACATAAGAGCAGGACATATTGTATTAACTCTAATTGGAAATTATCTAACTGCTAGTTTTTTCGTCTCATCAATTTTTTCTATAGTTTTATTACTATCTATTCAGATTTTTTATACTATTTTTGAATTTGGTATTAGCCTAATTCAAGCTTATATTTTTTGTTTGTTAATCACTTTATATTCTGATGAACATCCCCACTAATTTAGGATAATTTAAACTTTATTATAAAGTTAAACTTTGGTTGTAAAAGAATTTGCTATTCATTTTTGGGGTATGAACCCAACAGCTTAGATTTAGCTTATTTTACAGTTTTGTTGAGAAAACTTAATTCCGTTAATAGATCTACAGTCTACCGCTTCTAACTCAGCCATCAAACAAACACACCAGGATTGTCTCCTTTCTTGATTTTGCAGGTCAATGTTTTCTATAAACTATAGTGCGCAAGGTTTAAAAATATCTTTTTGTTTTAAGCTTTGAAGGCTTACAGTTTGACTAACTTAAAACCTTACCAGGAGGGTGTGATCCTCTCTTAAGAAATCAAAATTCTTCGTGCCCTAACACCGCTTTGTAATCAGGAAGGAATACTATCTTCTTTAAATTATATTTAATCTTTCTGCTTGGAAGGCAAATGTACTGGAACATACTCAGAAGATATTTCTAATAAATTAATTTATTCCTTTAGAATGAAAATCTAATGTGCAAGCTACACCATAGAAACCTATTACTAACATTACTATATGAATACTAAATTTTTTGATTTAGAAAAGTTTTCAAGCTTATATTTTGGTATAAATAGAAGCTTGGCTCTGACTTTAAGTATAACAAAGAACTAAAAAATACACATGGTTTTTATAGAAATAGGCGAGGAAAGAAGAAGACACTTAGTAGTTACAAAAACAGAAAGTGTTTTTTTCTTATAGTATTATAGATTTAAATGATACTTTGATACGTCCCGCTAACACCAGTGCTGAAGGTTAAGAAAAAGACGTAAGTCTGGATTAATTTAGTTCATAAAGTCTGGTTAACTTGGTGCCAGCATCCGCGGTTAAACCAAGAGGATTAAGTTATACTTCTTTGGTTAAAAGATAGTTAGGTAGGATTCAAAGTTTATTTAATTATTATTTAGAAGTAAAATTCGTAAATAATTGAGAGTTTTTATTATAACTAGGAAACTGAAGCTATGAAACCCCTGAGGGAAACTGGGATTAGATACCCCATTATTCTTGGAGATAAAGGAATATAAATTTACCAGAGTACTACGAATTAGGTGCATTTAAAACTCAAAGAGCTTGGCGGTGTTTTAGACTTTTCAGGGGAACCTGTCTCATAATCGACAATCCACGATATACCCCGCCTTTATTTGCATTCAGTTTGTATACCGTCGTCGGCAGGTAACTTTTTAGAAAAGAGAAGTTAGCAAGAGGACTGACTTAATAAATCCTTACGTCAGATCAAGGTGCAGTCAATATAAAGGAGAGGATGGGTTACAGTTATTAAAGATATAATTACGAAGCAACCATTTGAAACATAATTGCGAAGGAGGACTTGAAAGTAAAATAGATTATATAAATATCTTGAATTAAGCTCTGAAACGTGCACACATCGCCCGTCGCTCTCGTTGAAAAACGAGATAAGTCGTAACATAGCAGAGGTAATGGAAGTTGCCCCTAAACTAAAAACATAGTATAACTACAATACATTTCACTTACACTGAAAATATGCTTAAATATAAGCTGTTTTTAATAGAAGACGTTATAATAGGATTCAAACCAACTAGAAGCATTTAAAAATCTAGTAAAGGAGAAAGAAAATTGTTATATAGAAGAGAAGTACTGAGAAGGAAGACACAAGTCAGGAAATAAAAAAAATAAAATTTTGTACCTTTTGCATCATGGTTTAGCTAGATTTAGTCTTGATATGGAGATTCTCGAAACCTAATGGGCTATTTTTGGCCAGCGTTCATAGGTGCTTAAAAAGTAATTGTGGCAAAAATTTTTTAAGAGCTAAAAATAGAAATGAAATTTTATCCGTATTAGGTGATAGCTAGTTCTTTTCTAAAGGTATATAAGTACCGTGAATTTATTTATATTATAAAAATATGTCTTTATGGTATTGAAAATTCAATGAGATTTCTGAGGATAAGCTCAGAAATATGAATTAATTTTGTATTCTTTTGTAATTTGATTAAATTTAGGCTTGAAAATGGCCATAATATGTGAATTTGTTATAATTTCATTGTTTTCTGCCACATAAAATAAATCTACTTATAAAAAGAAAAGGAATCTTTAAAATCTAAATTAGAGTTGAGCGTATGCTAAAATGAGTATTAATCAAAATCTATTTTACTACAATAAAAAAATAAACTATAAAAAACATATAATTCACAAATTGTTAAAAGGAACTCGGCAAAGCTTATTCCGCCTGTTTATCAAAAACATGGCTCCTTGTTTCTTCTTATTGGGAGTCGGACCTGCTCGGTGAATTATTTTAACAGCCGCGGTACTCTGACCGTGCAAAGGTAGCATAATCATTTGCCTTATAATTGAAGGCTAGTATGAATGGTTTGACGAGAATTAAGCTGTCTCTTTTCAACTAAATATAACTTTATTAATAGGTGAAGAAGCCTATATTAAATTGAAAGACAAGAAGACCCTATCGAGCTTTAAATAATTTAATAGACTAATAATATATTAATAAAAAAATTAAACTATAAAGAATTTTGGTTGGGGCGACCAAGGAACAAATAAAGCTTCCTTTAACTTAGTTAAATACAAACAAGTATTGATCCAGCTAAACTGATTAGAGAAATTAGTTACCGTAGGGATAACAGCATAATCCTCTTTGAGAGTCCTCATCGAAAAGGGGGTTTGTGACCTCGATGTTGGACCAGAATACCCAGAAGATGCAGCCGTCTTCAATGGTTGGTCTGTTCGACCATTAAAATTCTACGTGATCTGAGTTCAGACCGGCGTGAGCCAGGTCAGTTTCTATCTTCAATTTCTAAACTAGCTTTAGTACGAAAGGACCAGGCTATTATAATATTTTTGTTGCGAATTGATTAAATATAAATATTTATTGAACCATTAGTAAGAATCAAATTAGCAAAGATTAATGCAATTGACTTAGGATCAATAGACATAGGCGGAACTCCTTTATTTGATATATAAGAAGATAAAGATGGCAGAATAAGTGCATTAGGTTTAAGCCCTAAATATGAAGATTAATTTTCTTTTCTTTATAATGTATATCTCTATTATCTCCTGTTTCTGCGCATATGTTTGCGTTTTATTAGCTGTCGCTTTTTTTACTCTTTTAGAACGTAAAGGACTAAGATATATTCAGTTGCGGAAGGGTCCTAATAAAGTGGGGATTATAGGTCTTCCTCAGCCTATTGCAGATGCAGCTAAACTTTTAACTAAAGAAATTGCTAAACCAACTATAGCTAACTATTCTCCTTATTTTGTAGCCCCAATCTTCAGGTTTATCTTAGCCTTATTACTATGGCAACTTTATCCTAGTTTATATTCACTCAGGTATTTTAAGTGAGGAATTTTATTTTTTCTTTGCGTTTCAGGTATAAATGTCTATGGAACTTTATTAGCGGGATGAGCTAGAAACTCAAAATATGCTTTATTAGGAAGCCTACGAGCAATTGCTCAGACTATTTCATATGAAATTAGGATAGCTTTAATTCTTTTATTTCCCTTATTTTTAGTGGGGACTTTTAGCCTTGTCGAAGTAAAAGAGTCTCAAGAACTGATTTGATTAAGATTTCTTATAATTCCTGTTTCTTTAGTTTGGTTTGTCACTTGTGTTGCTGAGACTAATCGAGCACCGTTTGATTTTGCTGAAGGAGAATCTGAGTTAGTTTCTGGCTTTAATATTGAGTATGGCTCAGCCGGGTTTGCTCTTATCTTTTTAGCTGAATATGCTAATATCTTAGTTATAAGACTTTTCTCTTCTCTTTTATTCTTCGGAGGAAGTTCTAGGTTTTTCTTGGAGAGAGACATTGTTTTTATATTAAAAGTTCTATTTTTTGCTTTTGTTTTCATTTGGGTGCGTGGAAGGTACCCCCGCTTTCGTTACGATCTTTTGATAGGCTTAACTTGAAAGGGGTTTCTTCCCGCAGCTCTCTCTTCTCTTCTTTTAATCGCTATGCTGTCTTCATGCATTTATTATTAATATATTTCGAAATTGTAGTTTAATTAAAACATTAGCATTGGAAGCTAAAGATTAGGTTACTAGTCCTACATTTCGAAATGACTGCCTTAATTATTTTTAGGATAACTTTTTCTTGCTTCCTTCTCCTTCCTTTTATATCACAGCCTCTAAGATTAGGTTTAGTGGTTATGCTCTGTACACTATTTATGTGTGTTGTAAGAGCAATCACTTTATCTTCTTGATATGGATATATTCTGTTTTTAATTTACGTGGGCGGACTTCTCGTTATATTTGCTTATGTGGCTGCCTTGTCCCCAAATGTTCTCTTTGGTAGAGGAGCTCCCTTAATTTTTTTTGTGCTTTCATTTGTTGTTTCTTTATCTGTATTATATAGCTTCAATCTTATTGATCTCCCTTCATTAAGCTATATCAGAAGGGTAAGAAAGTTTAGTTTTTTAAAAACTTATGGTACTGAGATAGTCTCTCCCCAGATGATTTCTATTCTTATTGGATTAGCTATTATCCTCCTAATTAACTTAATTGTAGTGGTAAAAATTTGTTACTATACTCATGCCTCCTTGCGCCCATTCAAAGAATAAATTTATTTATGCGAAGTCCTATTCGAAAGATTCACCCAGTTTTAAAAGTTGTTAACGGGGCTTTTGTTGATCTTCCGGCTCCTTCTAATCTTTCAGTTTGATGAAATTTTGGTTCTCTACTAGGACTGTGTTTAGTCATACAAATTGTTACTGGTTTGTTTTTGGCCATACACTATACAGCACATGTAGACCTTGCCTTTAGATCGGTTGTTCATATTAGCCGTGATGTTACCTATGGCTGGCTTTTACGAGCTTTACACGCCAACGGAGCATCTTGGTTTTTTATCTGTTTATATTTTCATATTGCTCGAGGAATATATTACGGTTCTTACCTATATCTTCACACCTGAAATGTTGGTGTAATTTTATTGTTTTTAATTATAGCAACCGCTTTTCTAGGATATGTGTTACCTTGGGGACAAATATCTTTCTGAGGTGCAACTGTTATTACAAATTTACTTTCCGCCATTCCATATATTGGAAAGATATTGGTGGAATGGGTATGAGGAGGGTTTGCAGTTGATAACGCTACTCTGACCCGATTTTTTGCTCTACATTTTTTACTTCCATTTGCTATTGCAGGTTTAGCAATTTTACACATGTTATTTCTTCACGAGACCGGGTCTAATAATCCCCTGGGCCTAAATAGAGATGGTGAAAAAGTACCTTTTCACTCTTATTATACCTTTAAAGATCTTGTAGGATTTTTGGTGGTTATATTTTTACTTACCATATTAGCCCTATTTTCTCCTCAGCTTCTTACGGATCCTGAAAATTTTATTCCTGCAAATCCTCTTGTAACTCCAGTTCATATCCAGCCAGAATGATACTTTCTTTTTGCTTATGCAATTTTACGATCAATCCCTAATAAGTTAGGAGGTGTGTTAGGGTTAGCAGGCTCTGTCGCTATTTTATTCATTCTCCCCTTTACTCATCAAAGAAAATTCCGTTCTACAGCGTTTTACCCATTAAACCAGGTGCTATTTTGATGTTATATTGGAATTTTTTTTGTTTTAACCTGAATTGGCAGGTGCCCTGTAGAAACCCCTTACGAGCAGATTGGGCAAGTATTTACTGCCTTATATTTTATGTATTTTATTATTAATCCTTTAACTCAAAAACTATGAGATAGTATTTTAGACTATTAAACCTAATAGTTGCTTCCTGGGGACAGTTTGTCTTGAAAACAAACTCTAAGTGTTCAATTCACTTGGTAACTTAGCAATAAAAGTATATTAAACTTACCTTTGGCTTACAAGACCAATGCTCTTATTTAAGCTATTATTGCTTTTTATGTAATGAGAACATTTTATTTAAGGCTATTAAGAATATTCGGAATTCTAATAAGATTCCTAACTCTTTCTTTACAATATAAGCATCTACTAAGTATTCTGTTAAGATTAGAGGCTATTACTATAAGACTATTTATTATAATATTCTCTGCATCAAACAATGTTATATTAAGAGGACAAACTTCTTTGATTCTTATTACCATAGGAGCTTGTGAAGCTAGCTTAGGCTTAGCTATTTTGGTTGCTATTATCCGAAGAGAAGGAAATGATTACGTGTCGAGTTTTTCAACCTACAACTGTTAGGCCTAATTACTATAAGACTTTCCTTGCTTTTATTGTTAAGTCGCTCATCTTGATATATAAAAATATGATCTCTTGCTCTTAGAAGTCTGATTTCTCTTCTCCACCTATTCACCCCGTTCTTCTCTTATGAAAGTTTAAACTTAATAATAGCATATGATTCTCTCTCTAGGGTCTTGGTTTCTCTCACTTTATGAATCTCTCTTATAATGATATTAGCTAGACAACAAAGAGTAAAGACAAATAATAACAATTACACCTTATTTTCTCTTTTTTTACTTCTGTTAAATTTTATTTTAATAATCACCTTCACAGTATCAAGAAGTCTCTTGTTTTATTTTATATTTGAAGCTTCTTTAATTCCTACTTTACTTTTAATTTTAGGTTGGGGCTACCAACCTGAACGACTACAAGCAGGAATATATATAATAATTTATACAGTTGCAGCTTCGCTTCCCTTACTTCTAACTATTTTGTGAGCATCCCAGGAACTTTTTTCAAGAAAGATGCTCCTTAACAGCATATTACGAGTCTCCGTTACCTCCTCAGAGAACTTATGAGGTTGGAACTTATTAGTTTTTTTAGTTTTCAGGGCTTTTTTAGTAAAACTTCCCATATTTACAGTACACCTATGACTTCCTAAGGCACACGTAGAAGCTCCTGTTGCAGGTTCCATAGTTCTTGCCGCTATTTTATTAAAACTTGGGGGATATGGTATTTTGCGGTTTTATCAATACTTGAATTTTTTTTATCTAGAAAACTTAGTTATTATTTTTTCACTTGCAATTTGAGGAGGTGTCTTGACAAGAATTATTTGTTTCCGTCAAATTGATTTAAAATCTTTAATTGCGTATTCTTCAATTGGACATATGTCTTTAATATTGGCAGGAGTTTTTTCTAACTCTTCGTGGGGGTGGGCAGGTGCCCTGGTTCTTATGCTTTCTCATGGCTTCTGTTCCTCCGCTCTTTTTGCCCTAGCAAATTACACATATGAAAAATCCCATACTCGCAGGCTATTTTTAAGAAAAGGGATACTTATGCTCCTCCCGATATTAACTATATGATGGTTTTTTTTCTGTATTATAAATATAGCAGCTCCTCCAAGCATTAATTTATTGGGTGAAATCTTAATCTTTCCTTCAGTACTTTTTAGTTCAAGATATTATTTTATTCCCCTAGGATTAATGAGATTTTTGGCTGCTTTGTATAGGATATATCTTTTTACTTCTGTACAACACGGAGGGAGTCCTAAGTTCCTTAAACCTTTTAATCAATTCAAGTCTACTGGGTTTCTCCTTCTTTTCCTTCACTGAATTCCAGGAAACTTCCTAATTTTGAAAAGAGAATTAATTTTTATGTGATTATAGTTTTAATTCAAAGTCAAGTTAGTTTATATAAAAACATCAGCCTGTGGATTTGAAAATGAAATTTTTTTTCACTTGACCATGTATAGAAAATTAAAATCTTCTTCTATTAGCTCACTCTTTCTGCTTAGATATAGAGCCGTTATACTCCCAGTTACCATAATATTTATTCTCCAAGAAAATATAGTTATTATAGAGTGAAGAATTATTCAAATTAGCTCTTGTATAATAACCATTATTTTTATCTTGGACCCTATTAGCCTCAGATTTAGAAACGTGGTTTGCTTAATTTCTGGGTGTGTTATATTATTTTCCTCAAGTTATATATCTCATGATCCTTTTTTAAAACGATTCACCTGATTAGTCATGCTCTTCGTTCTATCAATAAACCTTTTGGTCTTTATCCCAAGACTTCCTGCACTTCTTCTTGGTTGAGACGGCTTAGGTATTGTCTCCTTTGTCCTTGTAATCTATTACCAGAATATAAAATCCCTTGGGGCTGGAATACTAACTGTTCTAGCAAACCGAATTGGTGATGTTATAATTTTAATATCTATTGGACTCCTAGTTTTACAAGGTCATTGAATAATTATTTCAGTCTGAGACTTTTACCTAAGAATTTGAGTAGGGGTTACAGTCACCTTAGCTGCAATAACTAAAAGAGCTCAAATTCCCTTTTCCAGCTGGTTACCAGCAGCCATGGCTGCTCCCACTCCCGTTTCAGCTCTTGTACATTCCTCAACACTAGTTACTGCTGGAGTCTTCTTAATTATTCGTTTCTTTCCTTTCTTAGATTCCATTATAGGGTTTAAGTCAATTCTTCTTTTTATTTCTGTGCTGACATTACTTATAGCAGGTATTGGAGCAAACTATGAAAATGATTTAAAGAAAGTTATTGCCTTATCTACTCTTAGTCAACTTGGTGTTATGATAATAAGACTAGGCATAGGAATGCCATATCTTGCCTTATTTCACTTATATACCCACGCACTTTTTAAAGCCCTGTTATTTCTCTGTGCCGGAATAATCATTCACAACAGGTCAAACACCCAAGACATTCGACACATAGGCTCTCTTTTTTCTCAATCCCCATTAACAGTAGGCTGCATAAATGTAGCAAATCTTGCATTATGCGGGGCCCCATTTCTAAGAGGATTTTATTCTAAAGACCTAATTTTAGAATTTTCCTTAAATAGCCCAACTAGATTATTAATGGTCCTTCTAATCTTTTTAGCTACTGGAATAACTGCCGCCTACTCTTTCCGCCTTTCTTTTTGCTCTCTCTGAAGAGAGATAAAAAATTGTCCTCATCATCAAAAACAGGAAGCAGACCCTTACGTAAACTGAGCCACTACCATTTTAACACTTGCTGCTATTACCGCCGGGTTCTGTCTCCAAAATATTTTTCTTTCCTTTAACCCATTCCCGCTTGTCCTTCCTTTTTTCCTTAAAATACTCACTATAACAGTAATTTTTTTAGGTGTTTTTACAGCCTTCATCATATGAGACGCTGATTATAGTAATTTACGAATAAACAAAGTCAAATTCTTTTTTTCAACTATATGGTTTTTGGCCCCCATTTCAGCCCAGCCAGTAACTAAGTTTTCCATACTATTAGGTACAAACATAATGAAATCTGTAGATATAGGATGATTAGAAGTAATAGGAGGACAGGGAGCTGTCCTCGTCGCCAGCTCCCTTTCCTCTTCAAACCAAGCTTTGCAAATTAAAACTTTTAATTTTTTCATTATCCTTATGTTATTTTCATTGATAATCTTAATCCAGCTATAACCAGGCTTAGATAGCTTAACATTTAGAGCATAGCACTGAAGATGCTAGGGTGACAGTTATTGTCTCAAAGCAAGCCAGCGCTCAACATAAGAGCGCTGGCTTGCCAGTAATCATGAAGAATAAAATACATGGGACGGAATCCATTTCATTTGGTAGAGTTTAGCCCTTGGCCTTTAACAGGGTCGATAGGTGCATTATTTTTAACTTCAGGCCTAGCCGGTTGATTTCACGGTTATGGTTACATCACGATAATCATGGGTCTAGTTCTAATTGCTATAACAATAGTTCAGTGGTGGCGAGATGTAATTCGAGAAGCAACATTTCAAGGTTATCATACAGTTCAGGTATCTAAGGGTCTTCGATGAGGAATAATCCTCTTCATTGTCTCTGAGGTCTGCTTTTTCTTTGCTTTCTTTTGGGCCTATTTTCACAGAAGCTTAGCTCCGAGTCCGGAGTTGGGGTCATGTTGACCTCCTAGGGGTATTGTTCCACTAAATCCGTTTGAAGTCCCTCTTCTAAATACGGGGGTTTTATTGGCCTCAGGGGTTACAGTGACATGAGCTCATCATAGCTTAATGGAAGGCGATAACCCAGGGGGACTACAAGGGTTAGTTGCGACAGTAGTATTAGGTGTATACTTTACCTTTTTACAGGGAGGGGAGTACTATGAGGCTTCATTTACAATCGCAGATGGAGTTTATGGCTCTAGCTTTTTCGTAGCTACTGGATTTCACGGTTTACATGTGTTGATCGGAAGTACCTTTTTGTTGGTTTGTCTTGCTCGGGTTTGGTTACAACATTTTTCTACAGGACATCACTTTGGCTTTGAAGCCGCTGCTTGGTATTGACATTTTGTTGACGTAGTTTGACTTTTTTTATATTTATCTATTTACTGGTGAGGTTGTTAACAAATCCTGTTATAATGCCTAGTATATAAGATTGTCTTAGGTGACTGAGTTAGTAAGTGCCAGATTTTTAATCTGGAAACAGCAGGTTCTTGCTCCTAAGAGAGACTTGATACTTTAACTCAAAAGGTCTGGCTTGCATTCAGAGAATAAGTATTGATACTTTCGGGTCACTTTTAAAATATAAAAAGCGAGAAATTTGCATATGGTTTCGGCCCATATCTTGGGGGTGTGAGTCCTTCTTTATATTATTGCTTAAATGAAAGCCAAAGGAGAGGCACCTACCTGTTAACTAGGAGAATGTAATAATCTTACTCATTTAGTTATATTAGATCAAACTGGAGTACTACGCCGGATGAACGGAAATCATTGATGTTGATTAATATGTAGCAAAAAGCTTCTGGTGCTAAATATGTTAAGAAGTTTTATTAGAAGTTTTATTGCCTTAGCTCTCTCTTGTGTTGTTATAGGGCTGGGATGGGTTTTATCTAAGCGAGCTATTTCAGATCGTGAAAAAAGTTCTCCTTTCGAGTGCGGGTTTGACCCTATCAAGTCTGCCCGTCTACCTTTCTCTTTACGATTTTTTCTCTTGGCTATTATTTTTTTAATTTTCGATGTAGAAATTGTGCTTCTTTTTCCTATTTTAGTCAGAATAACCAGTAGTTTTTCTTTTTCTGTAGTCGTAAGTCTTTTTATTTTTTTATTAATCTTGATTTTAGGGCTTTTCCATGAGTGAAATGAAGGGTCTTTAGACTGAGCTCAGTAAAAAGTCTTAGTAGAGGAGAAACTTGGAGTGAAGCAGGGCTGCTAACTTTGTTTTGGGTAATTCGATTTTATCCTTTTCCTTATGTTTTCAGTTCTTCCTTTTAGTTACATATTCATAGCCGTTATAATAATTGGAACCTTATTATCTGTGTCTTCTTTTCATTGATTAACGATTTGGGCCGGACTAGAAATTAATCTAATTGGTTTTCTTCCGATATTAGTATATCAGAAAAGAATTTCTGAGAGAGAGTCAGCTGTAAAATATTTTATTGTTCAAGCATTGGGATCAAGTATACTTATATTTGGAAGGTTAATATCTTTTGATATGTCTTTTACTTGAGATCTACATGTACTAGATGTGTCTAATTCTATGGGGTTATTAATTATTTTGGCTGGTCTTTGTATAAAGTTAGGGTTATTTCCTTTTCATTACTGGCTTCCTAGAGTAATAGCAGGACTGCCTTGAATTACTTGCCTATTATTAGCAACTTGACAAAAATTTGCCCCTTTATTTTTATTTCTTTGCTTGTTGGAGCTTAGAGAATCTTATATGTTAGGCCTAACTTTATGTTTAATTAGAGCGGGTTCTAGTATTATTGGTGGGATCGGGGGAATAAATCAAACGCAGATTCGCGCTTTATTAGCGTACTCTTCTATCGGGCATTTAGGGTGAATAACATTTGCTTTGTTGCATAGAGAATCATCTATAAAGTTTTATCTTTTGGTTTATGTCATTGTCTCATTATTTATATTTCTTGGATTATGATATGCAAACTTAGGAGTTATAAAGAATATTAATAGCCTGAAGAAATTCAGTTTTTCGCAGATAAGAATCATGCTTTTTTTACTTTCTCTAGGAGGACTTCCGCCTCTATTAGGGTTTGTTTCTAAATGATTAGTGATTTTAGTAGGGATAACAAGATCATTTTTTTGAGCATTACTATTGTTAATTTTAGGTTCTCTGATAAGTTTGTTTTATTACTTAAGCTTGTTTTTTTCTATCCTCTTAAGAAACATGAAGGAAACGAGGGCTATAAACTTAATCTTTAGCAGAAATCAGGAAGGGATTTTATCTTTAGCTATCATTGTAAACCTCGTGGGGGGAGGTTTAATCATTGTTAGTAATTTCTTTTATTATCTATAAT